TATGTATGATTCCTCGTCCACCGTCGCTTCCAATGGGTTTCGAAGAAAAAAATCCTTTCTTTCTTGTTTCTATTGAGTCATAAACCGACCTAGGTAAATCCATGAGTTCGATTCTATTATTTTTTCCTCTTTTATTCTGAATAACTATCTGAATCTTGAATTGTCTTATGACTCATCACTCAACTCAGATGAATTTTTTGAAAGAACTATGCTTTGAACAAATGATCCCCGCTCCCATCACCAGTTGCTCCTCCTATCTACACCCGCTCCACCAACTAATCTTATTTTTGGATCTTGTTTGTGATATTGAGAAAAGATCAATCAATAAATATCTCTATGGATTCTTCCAACTTATTTCTATTCTATAGTATATTAAACGACTACAGTACCCTATATAATTTATATGATATGACTTTTCAATTTGAATTCATTTTTTTTATTTTATTGTCTTCTTTCTCTTTTATATTTCCTTCAGATGAATCGAAAACTACAAAGTATAATATATTTTTGAATGGTTCGAGCCAAAAAATGGACTATTTGCTTATTTACTTTACCTTGTTGTTGTCAGAAAAAGAGGGGAAATTCCTTATTTTCCCCCTGTCTCTAAATGAAATATGATATGCAATATAAAATAGTAAATTAAATACTATATACTATATAGTGGATAGTGGACTGGAAATTCAAATATCTTTCTATTTCTAGTATCCGTTCTCGTTATCCATCCCATTGTCGAAACAAAAATAGAGGATGCATCAATATGTAAATATTTGGTACATAAAGCCACGACCCGATCTATCTATATTTATAACTATAGATAGATAAAAAAAATCTATATATAAGCAACCGATCCTTTTTTTTTTTGAATCAAAGAAAGATATTCAAAAATAGACGTCTCTTATTTTGTGACTCAGAATAAACGTTTCGCGTGGAGGAGTGGAGGAACGGAATAATAATTTATTCTTATGGAGGATCCAAAAAAGATTGAATCGGAAATATCGACAAATTCTAAATTCTTGCGACGTAGTCTAAAGGAAATGAAAAAAAAAATTTCGAGGCTACAATTCTATCTCTATCAAATTTGAATATCAGAATAGCTGATATAGTCATGATTCAATAGGTCAGGTCCACTTACCTTTTTTATTTCTTATATTTATGATGGATTTGATTGGAATAACGGAAAAGTAGGAATATTTGGCGATTCATAATTGGGGTTGAGTAGGTAGAATATCTATGTCCTCGAACCAAAAATATGGAATAATGAAACCTGAGTTGAGTAAGAATATAGCCTGTAGTGACATAGTTGTCTTCCCAATAAGCGGGGTGATTTATCATTATAATGAACACTTTATAATCACTATACTATCTCATTATATTTATAATGATAATTAGTTAATTAACTCATTCTAATAAAAAAAATATCCCTATTATCCACTAAAAAATGAAGATTGAAACTAGAGTTTTGTGGAAAAAGCCCCTTATCGGATTTGAACCGATGACTTACGCCTTACCATGGCGTTACTCTACCGCTGAGTTAAAAGGGCCTATTTTATTCCATTCCTGAATGAGACAATGTGAAGACATATACATATATTATATACCTACATATTACATTACACAGGTGCATACAGTAGGCTCATAGTGTCTCATTCGGGAATATCTTTTTTTTTTAGTCAGTCTAGGCTAAAACCTAATTACTTTTTTTTTTTCTTTTATTGACCCCTATCACAACGAGATTCGTTTGATTAATACACAAATTGAAATAGATCCAAGATATTTGATATGTGATCAAATCATGTAATGTATGGAATGAAAAGATTCAACTCGTACCTGAAATCCAAGCTCTGCTCTTAGAAAAAAAGAAACTTTCTATCGTTTCTTAATTTCCTAGCTGTAAGATAGGAATATCGCATCTTAACAATGCGTGAATCGATGCGTGAAGGTTGAAGAATGGCTTTTCTGTCGGACAAATCACTAGTGATCCTATACTTCATTAATTATTAATTATAACACATTATAATTATTTCGGAATGTTTATCCATTCTAATGATATAGAATCTATATATAGAAATAGAATATAGAATTTTTTTCATTCATGAACCATGAATGAAAAAATATTCTATCGGAATCGCGAAAGGAAAGGTGGAAAACTTATTCGTATTTAGTCACACCATTACATTATATTGACAATTACAAAAAACTATTCATACTATGAGTATATATAGTATGATGTCGGTTGGGCATCGCAGATATGCCCCCATCGTCTAGTGGTTCAGGACATCTCTCTTTCAAGGAGGCAGCGGGGATTCGACTTCCCCTGGGGGTAGGGTACTACGAAAGGAGGTTGATCATGTATTATCAATAAGTCTAGACTTGATTCTTCCTGGGTCGATGCCCGAGTGGTTAATGGGGACGGACTGTAAATTCGTTGGCAATATGTCTACGCTGGTTCAAATCCAGCTCGGCCCAAGAATTCACCGATCCATCATGAGATTACATAATATAAGAAATTTGTCCACCGGAAACGTCTGGTTAATTTTATATCCTATTTGTTTTTTTCCGATATATTCTTCATTTTATGAATTATCTGGATTCATATCATAATCCGAAAATATAGGACAAGAATTAACAAGTCAAAATATTTTTTGGAAAGATTTCGTATCAATCGATTTAACACGATTTGACAATAGGATTTCTAGTAATCCGTGTCGTTCTCACTAAAGTCCATATCTATGTGGATATTAATATACCAATCACTCCTTTCTCTGTTACAATACGACAATTCTAAATTAAACTAGTCTTAATCAAATCATTAATAATATGTATGCTGTATACCTTATTTCTCTGGGATTGTAGTTCAATCGGTCAGAGCACCGCCCTGTCAAGGCGGAAGCTGCGGGTTCGAGCCCCGTCAGTCCCGACCTAGTATCCGATGACTCCATCAATTCGTTTTTTTATTTTCTGTCAAGGGGCATAGAGTGGGATCTAATTCCCATAGGGTCCTTTTTTTTTCCGTTTCTAATTTTTTATTGAGAAAATACAATGCGACAATTTCAATTACTTCAATTAGTACCGAGGGGGATAGGCATATTGAATTGCTACAATTGTGAGTAGCACCCTATTTAGTTAGGATTAAAAGAAATCCTTGTCTGGTTTTTTTCGATTGCTCCTGACCCGTGGAAGGGAATCGAATACTTATATATACTTTCACTAGAGCATATACACAAATTTTGATTCGTTTATTGTACGATAAAAAATGCACTTTTCACATAGTTACCTCGATAAAATACTTTTTTTCATATTAAAGCCTCTTTCTAGCTCCAATTTTTGATAACTTAAATTACTAATAGGAAACAATCTATTTATATCATTCAAACTACATACTTCATTTTTGATATATGTGTCCCAGGGCCGGTTCAAGGAAAGAAAGGAATATTTAAATTAAGTAATTAAGAAAAGGAAGAGCAAACAAAGAAAAGATAGACCCTCTCTTCTCTTAGTGAGGGAATGAGAAATCTTTTTTTATTTCCGGGGAAGGTCCTATCGAAGAAAGAACAAACTAAAAAAAAAGAGTTCATTTTTTCCATTTTACTTCTACTATTTGGGTTGGGTTTTTGACCAATGGAAGCGGAAGATGGGCCAGATCATCCTTTATTATATTATATATATGATTCTATAAATAAGACGGTAGGTTATAGAAAATAACGAATGGATAAAATAAAGAATAATAATTCAATGAGATTCTAAATTGGATCAGGAATTCCATTTTAGGGTTTTCTTCCGTATGGATAAAAGATCTTCCTATGTTATACTATTCCATTCTCGATGATGAATAGATTTGATAGCTCAGATATTGTTATTCAATGATATTGATCCGATTCAATATCATCGGGATGTATTTCTCCCATTGAATTTACAGGATAAAGATTTAGAATCTCTATGGGATCAGATCCCGAGTTATTAATTATGAAGTAAAAAAACGATGAAATTATGGAAGTCAATATTCTCGCATTTATTGCTACTGCACTGTTCATTCTAGTTCCTACTGCTTTTTTACTTATCATTTACGTAAAAACGGTCAGTCAAAACGATTAATTTGAATCAAGCTTGACTTCTTAGTTCTTATCAATAATGGAAGAAATGAAAGGGATTCAAATTCCACGTCTTAAATAAAATGAGCGAATTAAAATCAGACGTATATGAGATTTGATAGTATGGTAGAAAGGTTACTATATTCCTTTCTACCATACTATCTATTAGTGTATAATTCTACTATACATTATTATATAAAATAATAAAGTTGGACTGTATAAAGAAAGATGGCTTAATGTAGATCACTCCGTAATCTGTATATTGATATATGTACATATAACTCCCATATGTGTAATATACATAGTACCCCAATTCGAGTTCTTTACTTTGGTACATTCATTTGGTTTAGACCGATTTCGATCAATATGATATAATTGAATGCCCACCTTTACTCTTATCTTATAAAATACGTATCTACATAATAACAGATCGACTTCCTCTTTGAACAGTAAAGTGAGAAACAAATAAAAAGGGGTCGGTTGCTCCTCATTGTAATATTTATATATTATTCTGTTAAGAGCTAGTTCATCTAAATACTCTATTTCAATTTGGTTGGAAAAAATTGCATATCATGCGTATTCCGTTTAGTTTCAAAATACGAAGATGGGAATCATTTAATTTAACTATTTGTTTGATTGAAAGGTTATTCGTCATCTATTACATTACTTTACTGGATTCCAGTCGAATTTAAAAATGAAGATATTTGAAAGAAAAACGCTTTGCAGAAGGATTATGAAACTATTAATACAGTTTGATTACTCAACTCAATTCAATTAGTAATTACCCTAGCCCTAGAGTCCACTTCTTCCCCATACTACAAGTGAAAGGGAAAATGTAAAGACTACCATTAAAGCAGCCCAAGCAAGACTTACTATATCCATGTGAATTATGCCCCCGAATATGAAGAAACT